GGACTTACTAGAAAAAAGTATGCGCCCGGAATTGAGTCTCGAACGCCACCGCGTTCTGGGAAAAAATCTCAATATTGTATTCGTCTAGAAGAAAAACAAAAATTGCGTTTTCATTATGGTCTGACAGAGCGACAATTACTCCACTATGTTCGTATTGCTGGAAAAGCCAAAGGCTCAACGGGTCAGGTTTTACTACAATTACTTGAAATGCGTTTGGATAATATCCTTTTTCGATTAGGCATGGCTTCGACCATTCCAGGAGCCCGACAATTAGTTAACCATAGACATATTTTAGTTAATGGTCGTATAGTAGATATACCAAGTTATCGCTGTAAACCCCGAGATATTATTACGACAAGAGATGAACAAAAATCCAGAGCGCTGATTCAAAATTCTCTTGATTCATCCCCTCATCGGAATCGGAAATGGAAGTTACCAAGACCAAAACATTTGATTCTTGACTCCTCCCAGTATAAAGGAGTAGTCAATCAAATAATAGATCGTGAGTGGGTTGGTTTGAAAATAAAAGAGTTGCTAGTCGTAGAATATTATTCTCGTCAGATTTGAACCTAATTAAAATACCAAACAAGGGTGCGGTGAATTTTTCCCCTTTTTCTCCTCTTCCATTCACTTATCTTAAATGGATCGGGGGAATTTTTTATGCCCTGAATACTCTACTCTTTCCAGTATTTTCCGTACCACAGGCAATTACAATTAGAATACAATTAGGAATAGTGAATCGATATCAAAGATAAAGAGAGGGCTGGTTTAACGGTTCGAATAATAGTCTTCATTTTTATTTGATACATTGCGAGCGATAAGATTCGTAATGTAGGTGAAGATACGGAAAGAGAGGGATTCGAACCCTCGGTAAACAAAAGCCTACATAGCAGTTCCAATGCTACGCCTTGAACCACTCGGCCACCTCTCCTACATAATCTTATGATTATGATTATTACCCATAAAACGGGTGAATAGCGATCCATTTCATTTAGAATATTGCAGTATTCTTTTTTTTTACGGTATAGGTATGACCAATCGATTATAACAATAAAATGAAAAACAAAAAAAGCTATATTGAGTCAAGTTTGTTTTGTCAAGACGACGACCCCCTCTTTTTATGATTCTGATGTTTAGAATGGTACCGGATTAAACACTGAATTGGAACGGGTCGCCCGACCCATATATTTTAGAATATGATTCTATTTAGACGTGATTAGATTAATACTTACTTGACTCCGGTTAGATAGGAATTCAAAAAACCCCTTATCCGTTGAAGATTTCTCAACGAAAACTTCTTACAGTTCGATTACAAATTCATGAATGAAACCGCGGATTTTTCTATTTCGATTGTATACTTTGGTGTATACACGCTATGCAAATAAGCAAAAAGGGGGTGCTTATTCTATTTGAATCATAGAAAGAGTGATTATTTGATTCTTTTTGTTCCGTGAATCCTAATCCAAATCCAATCAAAACTTCTCAAATTTTCATAATCTGTAGAAAAAATTCCTAGATTCTTCCTTATAACTTCGCTAAAAGGCTAATAGAATAGTTTTGTTAATTACTATACTCCTTACTATATCCATATACTACTTTTTTTAAATGAAGTCCAATCGGATTCAAAGATTTCCTATTGATTCCTGTCAAAAGGGAACAATTTGAGTATAGGTTCCGCACGTTTTTTTTTTTAGAATGGGTCCGCTTTTATGGTATTTTGTACTGTACGATTCCTTTGTTTGTGGGATTTTTTATCCCACGAGAGGTAATGAGAAGAATTATCGAATGGATTGTTACCTATGCCGAGATCGCGGATAAATGGAAATTTTATTGATAAGACCTTTTCAATTGTAGCCAATATCTTATTACGAATAATTCCGACAACTTCAGGAGAAAAGGAGGCATTTACCTATTACAGAGATGGTGCGATTTGATTCTTTTTTTTTTCTCAGTCTTACGAGAAGGGCACACGCTTCCGGATAGAAAGAAAATTGTTGTTTTTTTGAAAAAAAAAACCTACGCTTGTTGAAGGTGAAGTTTGGGGAAACCGAGAACAATACCTTCTGTCGTGTATCCTCGGTTGATGCAACCTCATATGCTTCAATTTTTGATTCTAGTCTTGAGCGAAAGGTTAGCCTATAGGTTCTGGATTACAGGTTAATACTACTTCACTAGTACCAATTAGGTGGCATAGGGGAAGAAGCACTACATCTAGGAATCAACCACACAAAAAACTTTGTTAAAAATTCTCCCCTTTCCTGATCAGGATCGGGACTAACAAGAATGGTTGGGAAAACCAACATCCATCTCGTTCGTACTTTGGATACCCATATAACCATCGAAGGCTGTTGAAGTGACTAATTCCTGGAAATAGGGGGCGTTGAGGACAAATAAATTGTTGGAGTTACCTTTTCTATCTATTGCCAACACGCTTGGTGTTAAGAAAAGACCTTTTGCAGGGGGGGTTGGCTAGAAATTTCTTGCAAAAACACTAGTCCCT